TTTTTTTGACAAAATGGGGCCAATTTGTAAGCCTGCATCTCCTCATCTGGATTTTCATTGAATGGAAATTAAAGTGAGTTTTTTTTTTTTTCCTTTTTATCTATGTAAAAATAAAACTTTTATAAAAGTATAAGATTTTTATAACATTTAATTTAATTGGAGATATTTTGGAAGGGGGGTTTAACTAGGCGGGCAAGTTAAAAAAAATGAAAAAAAAGTGTTAAAATATTACATTACTGATTTGACGTTCACTAAGAACAATTGTTGAAGAAGGGGGTCTTAGGGGTGAAAAAAAAATTCAAAAAATTGCATATTTTTGCATTCATTTTTTTTTTTTTTTTTTATTTTTTTAACGTGTTTTTTTAGCAATTTTTTATTACTTCAAGGGAAAATGAATAGGTGTATTTTCGTCCTTTGGACAAATCCAGATGAAAAAAATTTTCTTATAAATGATTTTTGAATTAATCATCTATATATATATATATATAAATAAAGGGTTTATATATAGTAATATAATTGTATTTAAATGACGCTATAAATATTTGGAGGATACATTAGAATATAAAAATTTAAATTTTATAAATAAACAGTTATTTACTATATATATTACAATTTGAATTATCTACACTTGTTTAGACAGGAGTATAAGAAAAAAATCCTTAATAGGGATATAAGAAGGTTTAATATACAATGTAAGTTATCATTTATATAATATATAAATCAATAATATATTTATATATATATATATATTTATTTATATTTATAAAAATAAGAATATATGCTTATAGATGCTTGTATTTAACTTATCGTTAATCGTAAACCTTTATATAACTACATTAAATTTTTTAAATAAATAGTGAAAATTTCTAAAAAAAAAAAAAACTTCCTTATTTTATCGGTTATATATATCTTTTACACGATAGATAGTACTAATAGATTGGTAATTATACCATTATGTTCAAAGTAATCTTATTATTAAATATTAATTTGTATGTAATTTAAAACCTTGTATAGGCGATTCGGGGCGTTCAGAGGAAAAATTGAATTTTTCCTCTCTATTTTTGGAAATTAGGAATCACTTTATTTAATAGGAATGGAAAGAATTTATGTGTAGGTTAGTGAAAGTTGCTTTTTATAGAAAGTTTTAACTTGTTAGGTTAAAAGAGAAGACATTTAGAGAACAAAGGAAAAAATTTTTATAAATTGGGGCAAATTTTGTAAAATTTTTTGGAAAAAAAAATTTTTGGAGCGGAGTAAGGCATTTTGTGAGGAAGGAGAAAATAAATTAGTATAAGAAATTTAGTAGAGTTTTTTAAAAATTATTTTAAAAATTAATTTTTTGGATTTTTTATAAAAATTTTGTGGTTTTAAGGTATTTCTTGATTGGGTAAAAAATTTTATAAAAAACTAGAAAATTGGGCATTTTTTAGTGTATTTCTTGATGAGATTTAAATTTTATAAAAAAATTTTAGGAAGCTGGGCACTTTCTGGAATATTTTGTATAATGGGTTGAGATTTTAGAGAATTGGGCATTTTCTAAAATATTTAGAGAATTAAATATTTTAAAAATATTTTGAGTGATATTTGATAAAAAGAATATAATTAGCTATTTTGTAATTTTATTTTATTTAAAACTTGGGCAAGTTTTAAGAATGATAGAATTATGGGATGAAATTGAGATTAGAAGATTGAGATTTACCTATTCCTTAAAGTTTTTTATTGATTAGTCATGGGCGCTAAATTATGAAAGGTAATAGAGCAAAGGGGTATAATATTGTAATTTTTTGCCAAGGTTTGGGCAAGTTTTAGCAAAATTGTATTACGATTGCAAGCTTAGTTGAGTAAATTAGGCTTGTACTGGAATCTTCAATGGTTTTTAATTTCTGGGTATGGGAGCTAGCTTTATAGGGCAATTTTAATAAAATTTTTTAATTTTTAAAATTTGGGCAAGTTTTAAGGATGATAGAATTATGAGATGAAATTGAGATTAGAAGATTAAGATTTACCTACTCCTTAAAGCCTTTTATTGATTAGTCATGGGCGCTTAATTATGAAAGGTAATAGAGCAAAGGGGTATAATATTGTAATTTATTGCTAAGGTTTGGGCAAGTTTTAGCAAAATTGTATTACGATTGCAAACCTAGTTGAGTAAATTAGGCTTGTACTGAAATCTTTAATGATTTTTGATTTCTGGGTATGGGATCTAGTTCCGCGAAGGTTGGCTGGCTGAAGGTATTTTCTAATCAAAAAGTGAAATTTTTTTGAAAAAAAAAAAATTAAAAATTTTAAGGTTTTTATCCAATTAAGACCAAAAATTCGGGAGGTCAAATTTGGTCGATTTTCAAAAATTAGAAATTTTTAGAATGATTTTAAGGTGTTTTCTTGATTAGGGGTAAAATCTGGCCGGAAAAAAATGCAAAAATTTTGCGAATTTGGCACCATTTAAAATGGGTTTTAAGGCATTTCCCTGATTAAGGGGTTGCATTTTTTTGGAAAAAAAATTAAAAATTTTTAATTTTTGAAATTTTTCAAGGTATTCTCTTGATCAAGAAAAATTTGACCCAAAAAATTCAATTTTCTAAAAATTTTTAAGGCGTTTTCTAATCTAAAAAAAATCGAAAAAATTTTAAAGATTAGGAATTTTTTAGGGTATTTTCTTGATTAGGATTAATTTTAAGGTATTTTTATGATCAGGGGAAGAAAAATTAGGAAAATTATTAAAAATTTAATTTTAAGTTGGATTAAGAGGTAAGAAATTAAGGGCTTATTTAAATCTTCTATTATATATATATATATATATATAATAGGTGATGTTATATTTGTTATAGATGGAACTAAAGTTTTATTTAAGCTTAACAATTGGGTTTTTAATAATTTTACATGTAAATTTTATTTTAGAAATTATTTATTAGCAGTAAATAAATTTAATGATTAAGGAAGCTTAGAATTAGATATTTATATAAGTATAGACAAATCTTGTGCCAGCAGTTGCGGTTAGACATGATATACTTCTTAATTTGGCTTGGGTGATAATTATCTTTTGATGGTAAATGAAAATTGGTTATATAAGGTGAAATTTTATAATTGGTTAATTTTGTTTTTTGTGAAATATTATTAGATTTTTAGTATAAACTAGGATTAGATACCCTATTATTGGAAAAGTAAAATTGACCCCCTGAGGAGTATTAGTTGTTCTTGAAATTTAAAAAATTTGGCGGTGTTTTAGTCTATTCAGAGGAACCTGTCCTGTAATTGATATTCCACGATTAATTAGACTTGTTCTTTAGGTTTGTATATCGTCGTTATTTGAATATCTTTAAAAAGGTAAATATTCAGTATTTATAATTTTAATTTAAATCAGATCAAGGTGCAGTTTACGGGCAAGGAGAGATGGGTTACAATGAAGATATTTTTGGTTTGAAAGGTGAAATTTTTTTGATAAATTGGATTTGATAGTAAAAATAATAATTTTATTAGTTTGATTAAAGCTCTAAAATATGCACATATCGCCCGTCGCTCCCACTACAAGGTAGGATAAGTCGTAACAAAGTAGGTGTACCGGAAGGTGTACCTGGAAAGCAAATTGAAGCTTTAAGTAAGCATTTTATTTACATTAAAAAGATGACTGTGTAATTCAGTTTAATTTGAAATTGAATATTTTATTTTTAATGGATTTTTAAAAGAAATTAATTGTTTAAGTAATTAACTTGAAAAAATTTTTTAATTTATAGATTAATAGTACAGTGAAGGAATAATTTAAAATTTATAAAAGAAAGTTTTATTTACGGTACCTTTTGTATCAGGGTTTATTAAAAAAAGGTTTGGGTTTTAAGTTTTCTCGAATTTATAAGAGCTAAGAATTTATATATTTTAATGTTGAAAAATTATTTAAAATATTTTCTTTGATATTAGACGTTAGTCGGTTTTAAATATATCTAGTTTTTTAAGAAATTGATTTAATTAAGCTGATTTTTGGTGGTTTTGAATTTCAAATTAATCTAAGAATTAAGTAATATTTGAGGGGATAAGCTTTTGAATAAATTTCTATAAATTTAAGTTTATTAAAAATTGAGTAGGAATAGAAGTTTTCATTTTTTATAGTGTTTTATATCAATATTTTTGTATAGGTAATTTATTTATTTTTAGGTTTTTTATTAGAATGTTGAATTTAATATGGATTTTTAAGTAATAATGATTAAATAAGTATAATTTACTGTTTAAATATTTAATTTATGTGAGTTTTAGTTAAGTAACTCGGCAAATTAATTTTCTGCCTGTTTATTAAAAACATGGCCTTTTGGAAATTATTTAAGGTCCGGCCTGCCCAATGATTGTAATTAAATGGCCGCGGTACTTTGACCGTGCAAAGGTAGCATAATCATTAGTTTTTTAATTGAAAGCTTGAATGAACGGTTAAACAAGAAAATTACTGCCTCAATTAAATGGTTTTAGAATTTTATTTTTTAGTTAGAAAGCTTAAATGTTTTTAAGGGACGAGAAGACCCTATAGAATTTTATAAGTTTCTTTAGTTTGTATTTTTGGCTTAATTGTTGTGAATTGAGGAAATTTATTTCGTTGGGGTGATGGAAAAATTTGAGAAACTTTTTTTTTAAGTTGATCACTAATATGTGTTTTTATGATCCGTTATTTTACGATTAGAAGAAAAAATTACCTTAGGGATAACAGCGTAATTAATTTGGAGAGTTCTTATTGATAAATTAGTTTGCGACCTCGATGTTGGATTAAAATTAACTTTTGGTGTAGGGGCTTTAAAGTTAAGTCTGTTCGACTTTTAAAATTTTACATGATCTGAGTTTAAACCGGCGTGAGCCAGGTTGGTTTCTATCTTTAAATAGATTTAATATTTTAGTACGAAAGGACCAAATATTAATTTAATAAATTGTTTTTGTGAATATAAGTATTGCTTTGGCAGAAAAGTGCATTAAATTTAGAATTTACGTATGTATGGTGAATACAGGCAATAATATTTATTATAGATTTGGTATTTTTACTTTATGGAATGGTTATTTTAATTATTTGTGTTCTTGTAGGGGTGGCATTTTTAACTCTCCTGGAACGTAAAGTTTTAGGATATATTCAATTGCGTAAAGGGCCGAATAAGGTAGGGTTTTTAGGTATTCCCCAACCTTTTAGAGATGCTATTAAGCTTTTTACAAAGGAGCAAGTTTATCCTTTTATATCAAATTATAATTTATATTATATTTCTCCTATCTTTAATTTGTTTCTTTCTTTATTAGTTTGATTATGTATTCCATTTTTTAGGGGGTTTTTTAGTTTTGGTTTAGGGATTTTATATTTTTTATGTTGTGCGAGTTTAAGAGTTTATACAGTGATATTAGCGGGGTGATCTTCTAACTCTAATTATTCGATATTAGGGAGAATGCGAGCGGTAGCTCAAACTATCTCTTATGAAGTAAGATTGGCTTTGACTTTATTGTCTTTTTTAATTTTAATTATAAGATTGAATTTGCTTGATTTGAAGATTTTTCAAAGTAAGATATGATTCCTTGTAATTAGACTCCCTCTTTGTATGGTTTGATTTGTTTCTAGTTTAGCGGAAACAAATCGGACTCCCTTTGATTTTGCAGAGGGGGAATCGGAGTTGGTATCAGGATTTAATGTTGAATATAGAGGAGGGGGATTTGCATTGATTTTTTTAGCGGAGTATTCAAGGATTTTGTTTATAAGAATAATATGTTGTTTGCTGTTTTTAGGGGCAAATTTTTTGAATTTTTTAATTTTTTTTTTATTAGGATTTATGTCTTTTTTGTGGATTTGAGTTCGTGGAACTCTTCCACGTTTTCGGTATGATAAGTTAATGTATCTAGCTTGAAAAAGCTATTTGCCTTTGACTTTAAATTATTTTTTATTTTTCCTGGGAGTGAAGATTTTTATCTTCACCGGGATGATTTAGTGAATGAAATTTAGTAGTGAAAGTTAATAGAGATTAAACTCTTTTTTATATTTTCAAAATATATACTTATACAAGTTCATTAACTAATTTTTGAAGATTGTTTTATCTCACAGAATGTGAACTAATGGGTTGATTACAAAGTAGGAGAAATATAAAATTGTGAGGATTTGTCCCACAAGGATGTAGGGATCTTCTACAGGGCGTGCTCCAATTCAGGTTAATAGAATTACAATTGTAACGAATGATCAAAAAAGAATTTTATTTAGGGGGTAAAATTGAGTTCTTTGTATTTTTTTTTTATTAATAAACGGTACAATTAAAAGGATTAAAATAGACATTGCTAAGGCAATTACTCCCCCCAATTTGTTGGGGATGGATCGAAGAATTGCGTATGCAAAAAGGAAGTATCATTCTGGTTGAATATGAATTGGAGTGACTAGGGGGTTGGCTGGAATAAAATTTTCGGGATCTCCGAGTATGTATGGGTTTACAAGAACTAAAGATATAAGAATGAAGGTTATAATAATATATCCAAAAATGTCTTTATATGAAAAATAAGGATGAAATGGAATCTTATCAATATTTCTATTTGTGCCTAAGGGGTTATTAGATCCTGTTTGATGGAGAAATAAAAGGTGGATTATTACTAGGGCTGCAACAATAAAGGGGAGAAGAAAATGTAAAGCAAAGAATCGAGTTAATGTTGCGTTATCAACTGCAAAACCCCCCCACAATCATTGAACAATTAATGATCCAATATAAGGAATTGCTGAAAGTAAATTAGTAATTACTGTAGCCCCCCAGAATGATATTTGTCCTCAAGGTAAAACGTACCCCAAGAATGCTGTGGCTATTACACAGAATATAATTAATACTCCCACAGTTCATGTGAGTTCAAGATTATATGATCTGTAGTAAAGTCCCCGCCCTACATGTAGATAAAGACAAATGAAGAAAAAGGATGCTCCGTTTGCGTGAATGGCTCGAATTAATCAACCATAATTTACATCTCGGGAGATATGAATTACTCTATTAAATGCTAGGTCAATATTAGCTGTAAAATGTATAGCTAAGAATACTCCTGTGATAATTTGAATACCTAAACATAATCCTAAGAGAGAACCAAAGTTTCATCATGCTGAGATGTTAGACGGCGAAGGTAGGTCAATTAATGAATTATTAATAATTTTAGTTATTGGGGAGATTTTTCGGATTGGTGTTTTCATTAGTTGTAGTTCCGAAGGGGGCCTTGTTTAAGCTTAGAAATTGAGATTACAACAATTAACGTAATTAATAAATAGATAATTAAAATGACTGAGATTATGATTGCTGGGAAATTAAGGAATTTATTTAAGGATAAAAGAGAAGAGATGAAATTAATATTTTCAAAAATTAAGATTTTTGAGTTTGTAAATCATTGATCAATAAAATTTAGGGGTATGGAGATTAAAATTAGAGTTAAGAAGATAATTAATAAAGGGGTGGAGAATTTAAATTTCTCGTTTGAGGCTACTCTAGTCATGTAAAGGAATAATACTAATATACCCCCAATTATAATAAGAAGGAGGATATAAGAATATCAAAAGGTGATATTTATTCATCCCGATATTAAAGCAATAAAGGTTGATTGGATGAGAAGAAGTAAACCCAAAGATAAAGGATGATTAACAAGGGGGAGAAAGACTGCGGGTAATATGGAGATAATAAAAATTATTATCATTAGTTCAGGAAGTAGTTTATAAAAAAATATTAATTTTGGAGATTAACGATGAAGGGAATATCCTTCCTGAGTTTTAAAAGAATACCTTATTTCTGGTTTACAAGACCAGTATTTTATTTAAATTATTAAAACTAATGTCAATTTTAGCTGGAATGTCTTTTTTTATATATTTTATGGGGTTGCTTTCTTTTTGTTTAAATCGGAAGCATCTACTTTTAATACTCTTAAGGCTTGAGTTTGTTGTGGTGGCTTTGTTTTTAATATTGTATTTATATTTTTGTAGATATAGATGAGAATTTTATTTTTTAATAGTTTTTTTAACTATAAGAGTTTGTGAGGGGGCCTTAGGTTTATCTGTATTGGTCCTGATAATACGAACTTACGGAAATAATTATATGATTTCTTTTAATTTATTATGATAAAGTTTTTATTTACTTTAATAATAATGATTCCTTTAAGGTTTATAAAAAAGGGTTATTGGTTTAACCAATGTCTTTATATAGGGCTGATTTTTTTGTTTTTAATAGAAATTAGAGTGGGGAGTTTGTATTGTAATATTAGATATTTTTTGGGGGTGGATTTACTTTCATATATTATAATTTTACTTAGATTTTGAATTTGTTCCCTAATAGTGATGGCTAGAGAGGGAATTTTTAAGAGTAATTATTTTTATAAGTTGTATTTACTGGTTTTATTGGTTTTACTAATTTCGTTGTTTTGTACATTTGCTTCTATAAATTTGTTTGTTTTTTACTTATTTTTTGAGTTTAGGTTGATCCCAACTTTAATTTTAATTGTGGGTTGGGGGTATCAACCTGAGCGAATTCAGGCGGGAGTTTATTTACTGTTTTATACGTTAATTGCTTCTTTACCTATAATAATTAGAATTTTTTATTATTATAATTTATATGGTTCTTTAGATTTCTTTTTCTTTTTTAAGAGAGTAGATTTTTTTATATTTTATATTTGTATGAGAATAGTATTTTTGGTAAAAATACCTATATATTTTGTTCATTTATGACTTCCTAAGGCCCATGTTGAAGCCCCTGTCTCAGGGTCAATGATTTTAGCTGGTGTTATGCTTAAACTTGGGGGCTATGGTCTTATACGTTTAATGCAAATAATAATTCCTTTAGCTATTAAGGTGAATTATATTTTTATTGTGATTGGTTTAGTAGGGGGATTTTTTGTTTCTTTAATTTGTTTACGTCAAGGTGATGTGAAATCTTTAATTGCATATTCTTCTGTGGCTCATATGGGATTAGTTCTTGGAGGTATTATGACGTTAAATTATTGGGGATTAAGGGGTTCCTTGGTAATGATAGTAGCACATGGTTTATGTTCTTCAGGTTTATTTTGTTTAGCTAACATTTCTTATGAACGTCTAGGTAGACGGAGATTATACTTGAATAAGGGATTGATTAATTTAATACCAAGAATGTCTTTGTGGTGATTTTTATTAAGATCTTCTAATATGGCTGCTCCCCCTTCTTTAAATTTATTGGGGGAAATTATGCTTATTAATAGATTAGTTTCCTGGGGATTGTTTTGTATAATTTTTTTATCTTTAATTTCTTTTTTTAGAGCTGCTTATAGATTATTTCTTTATGCCTATAGACAACATGGGAAATTATTTAGGGGGTTGTATTCCTTTAGTAGTGGAAATGTTCGTGAGTATCTACTTTTATTTTTGCATTGGTTTCCCTTAAATATCATAATTATAAAGGGTGAATTTTTAGTTTTATGAAATTATTTAAGTAGTTTAAAAAAAATATTGATTTGTGGAGTCAAAGATGTAGTGATACTTTAAATAATATCAATATGTTTAATTTATTTTATGGGGTTTTTAGTAGTGAGAATATTAATATTTTTTATAAGTTTAAATTTTATGAGCTTGGATTATAGAATTGTTTTTGAAATTGAGATAGTAAGGGTAAATTCAAGGAGAATTGTAATGTCTATTCTTTTAGATTGAATATCTTTATTATTTGCGAGATTTGTCTTATTTATTTCTTCTATAGTTATTTTTTATAGGCTTGAGTATATAAGGGGGGATTATATAATTAATCGATTTATTATATTAGTTGCTATGTTTGTAGCTTCAATATTATTATTGATTTTTAGACCTAATTTAATCAGAATTCTTTTAGGGTGAGATGGGTTAGGATTAGTTTCTTATTGTTTGGTGATTTATTATCAGAACGTAAAATCATTTAATGCCGGTATATTAACTGCTTTAACTAATCGTTTAGGGGATGTAGCTTTTTTAATAAGAATTGCTTGAATACTTAATTTTGGGAGATGAAATTATTTATTTTTTCTGGATTTCATATCTAAAAGAACAGAAATAAGGGTAATTATATTTCTTATATTATTTGCAGGGATAACAAAAAGAGCTCAAATTCCCTTTTCCTCTTGGTTACCTGCAGCAATGGCCGCCCCTACCCCAGTATCTTCTTTAGTTCATTCTTCTACTCTTGTAACTGCAGGGGTTTATTTATTGATTCGTTTTAATTTTTGCATGGGTGAAAGGGTAAAAATTGTATTATTATTTGTTGCTAGTTTGACTATATTTATAGCAGGTTTAGGGGCAAGATATGAGTATGATTTAAAGAAAATTATTGCTTTATCTACACTAAGACAATTAGGCTTGATAATAAGAATTTTAGCTATGGGGGGGTATGTATTGGCATTTTATCATTTACTTACTCATGCTTTATTTAAGGCTTTATTGTTTATATGTGCTGGGGCAATAATTCATAGTCTAGGAAATTGCCAAGATATTCGGTTTATGGGGGGAATGATTAAGCAAATACCTCTAACTTGTATATTTTTTGTAATTTGTAATATATCATTATGTGGATTACCCTTTTTATCCGGGTTTTATTCTAAGGATTTAATTTTAGAATTTGTTTCTATAGAAAATTTGGGAATATATACTTATATTATTTATTATGTGTCGACTGGTTTGACAGTTGCGTATACTTTACGACTAATATATTATGTATTGAGAGGAGATTATAATTATTATTCATTTCATAGCATTAATGATTTAGGTTTTGTAATATTGAAGGGTATGGGGGGAATTATTTTTTTTGTTGTTTTTATAGGGAGAAGTCTTAGATGGGTAATATTACCTACGCCTTATTTTATTTGCTTGTCTTTTTTTATGAAAATGATAACTTTATTAGTAATAGGGTTTGGTGGCTGGATCGGGTATGAGTTGGCTCAAATGGTTTTAGCCTATAAGTCCAAATCTTTGAGATTTATTAGAAGTTCTGGATTTTTTGGATCTATATGAAATATACCGTATATCTCTACTTTTGGTATAAATTTTTATCCCCTCCAAGGAGGAGGGCTTACCTATGAATTAGTTGATCAAGGTTGATCTGAACATTTAGGGAGACAGAATTTTTATTTTTCTCTGTCTTTATTGGCTAAATTTATACAAGTTTTTCATAATAATAATTTGAAGATCTTTCTATCTTTAACGGTGATGTGGATTGTATTTTTGGTTTTAATAATTTTTTACTTAAATAGCTCAAGCTAGAGCAAGATATTGAAGATATCTCGGTGATAAAAAGTCTTTAAGTATTTATAAGGTTGATTCTAATTTTACAATGAAAGTGTAATGTTTTTTTTAAACTATATAAATAGAAGTGCTAATGGAGTTACACCACTAAGAGATTGAGTTAGAAGCTCAATTCTGAATATTTCACTTCTTTAATTGGAAAATAATTCATTTTTATCATTAACAGTGATATACCTCTGTTTTGGTTTCAATTAAAAATAAGGATATTTATAATCAAGGTTTTAGGTCGAAACTAAATGCAAAATTTGCTTCTTATTTTAAGATAAATTGATGATCAATACTTTTTAAATGCAAATTAAACGTTATAATTAACTATTATCCTAGGTAGCTCATTCAAGGGCTCCTTGATTTCATTCATGATATAAGCCTAAAAGGAGAATAACAATAAAGAAAAAGGAGATATTTCAGAAAAAAACAATTTTAGAAATTTTTAAGATTGAAATTAGAGGAATTAGTAAGGCGATTTCAACGTCAAAAATAAGGAAAATTACAGCAATTATAAAAAACTGGAGACTAAATGGTAGTCGGGGGGATCTCTTAGGATCGAATCCGCATTCGAAAGGGGATCTTTTTTCCCGGTCGATAAAGGTTTTTTTTGAAAGGACAGACGAAATTGCTATTATAGCTGATGAGACGATAATAATAATGCAGGCTGCTCAAATTATAATAAATATTATTTGTACTATTTCTAGATTATTTGATTGGAAGTCAAAAATATTATTATTATATTATACAAATATCTACCTCATCAGTAGATAGAAATATATAAGAATAATCAAACAACATCGACAAAATGTCAATATCAGGCTGCAGCTTCAAATCCAAAATGGTGAATTGAAGAAAAATGGTTATTTAAGTGGCGGAAAAGGCCTACTGCTAGAAAGGTGGTCCCAATAATAACGTGAATACCATGGAATCCAGTTGCTATAAAGAATGAGGAGCCATAAACTGCATCAGCGATAGTGAATGGGGCTTCCTTATATTCATATGCTTGCAAGAGAGTAAAATAAATTCCCAGAATAACAGTTAGGGAGAGACCTTGAGTAATTTGATTAAAATTATTTTCAATTAAACTATGATGAGCCCAGGTGACTGTAAGTCCTGAGGATAGAAGAATTAAAGTATTAAGTAAGGGAATTTGAAGGGGATTAAAGGGGTTAATTCCCTTAGGTGGTCAATTTATGCCCAATTCAATAGATGGGGCTAATCTTCTGTGGAAAAATCCCCAAAAAAATGAAATGAAGAAGAATACCTCTGAGGTAATAAATAGGATTATTCCCCACCGTAAGCCTATAGTGACAACATATGTATGTAATCCCTGAAATGTTCCTTCCCGTGAGATGTCACGTCATCATTGAAATATTACCAAACTTGTGATTAATAATCCAAGAAGCAGGAGATTATTTCTGTATAAATGAAATCATTTGATAATACCAGTTATAGTGATTATAGCTGCTAATGCGCCTAAAATAGGTCAAGGTCTAGCATCTACAAGATGAAATGGGTGATTTTTGTGAGACATTAGGTTACTTCTCTAGAATATAGGGATCTTAAAACAGCAAATACGTATGATTGAATAATAGCTACTGCTGATTCAAGAATTAAAAGAAGAATTTGTGTAAAAAGAAGAATAAATATTAAGGATATGGGGATAGAAGATCCTGTATTTCCAAGGAGAGTTATTAGCAAATGTCCTGCGATTATATTAGCAGCTAAACGAACTGCTAATGTCCCCGGTCGAATAATATTTCTGATTGTTTCAATGCATACTATAAAAGGTATGAGAAGTGGGGGTGTTCCTTGGGGGACTAAATGAGCAAGCATGTGAATAGTGTTGTTGATTCAACCGAAGATTATAAATCTTAATCACAAGGGAAGGGCTAGGGTTAGAGTTATTACTAAATGTCTTGTTCTAGTGAAGATATAGGGGAATAAGCCAAGAAAGTTATTATAAAGAATAAGAGAGAAAAGGGAAATAAAAATAAATGTTCTTCCCAAGGATCCTGGTCCTAAAAGGGTTTTAAATTCTTTATGAAGGGTAATTAAGATTTTTTTTCAAAGGGATGATGATCGGGTAGGAATTAATCAAAATGAGTATGGGATAAAGATTATTCATAATAAGGTTCTCAGTCAATTGAAGGGAATATATAAAGAGGTTGAGGGGTCAAATGAGGAAAATAGATTTGCTATCATTTTCAAATTTTTGACGAACTTTCCTTATTGAGGTAGTATCTTTTTTGTGATTGGCTGAAAATGGAGAAATTTATAATTCTGATTATAATTAATACTATGGAAAAAATAAGTATTAAGGGTAATCAATTTAATGGGGCTATTTGAGGAATTAAAGGCTACCCCGGGGTAATTATAACTTGACAAATTAGCGTTATAGTTTAACTAAACCTTTCATTAGAAGTAAGCGTTAATTTACTATAAAGTGGTTTAAGAGACCAAAACTGACTTTCAGCTATCTAATGAGGTTTCCCCTATTTTTGAAACTCATTTAACAAAAAATGGGGGGGAAATTCTTTCAATAACGATTGGCATAAATCTATGATTTGCACCACAAATTTCAGAACATTGACCAAAAAATAATCCTGTCCGATTTAGAAGAAATCTTACTTGATTTAATCGTCCCGGGGTAGCATCAATTTTTACTCTTAAAGCAGGAATAGTTCACGAATGAAGAACATCTGCTGCAGTAACTATTAGCCGAATTTGAGAATTATATGGAAGGACAGCACGATTATCGACATCTAAAAGACGGAAGTTTGATTTTTTTAAATCTGAGGCAGGAATTATATAGGAATCAAATTCAATATTTTTGAAATCTGTGTATTCGTAAGATCAATATCATTGATGGCCGATAGATTTTATTGAAACGAGGGGATTATTGATCTCGTCTAAGAGGTAAAGAAGGCGAAGAGAGGGTAAAGCAATAAAAATTAAAGTAACAGCTGGTAGAATTGTTCAAATTACTTCGATAGTTTGGCCTTCAAGGAGATATCGGTAGTTGTATTTGTTTCAAAATAAACTTGATATTAAATATCCGACTAATACGGTGATTATGAGAAGAATTATTAATGTATGATCATGGAAGAATGATAATTGTTCTATTAAAGGGGAAGCTCTATCCTGGAGAAGAAATATTTTTCAAGTAGCAATTTCTAAAAAAAGTTGCACTTTATGTGTGGGGTTTAAATCCACCGCACTATTCTGCCATATTAGAAGTTAGAAAGTATTGGTAGTTCAGAATATCTGTGTTCTGAGGGGGGTATTTGTTGAAGTCATTCAATTGAAGAGGATATTCTTAATGGAGATAATCTTTTTCGCATGGCTGTGAAGGATTCCCAAAGAATGAACAGGAATAAAATAATTCTTACTAAGGAAATTAATGATCCAATTGAAGAAATAATATTTCATGTTGTGTAAGCATCAGGATAATCTGAGTAACGGCGGGGTATTCCTCTAAGGCCAAGAAAATGTTGGGGGAAAAAGGTTATATTTACTCCTAAAAATATTACAAGAAATTGAATTTTTAAGAGTTTATTATTTAAGGTTAATCCTGTAAAGAGGGGAAACCAGTGAACAAAACCAGCCATGATTGCAAATACAGCCCCCATAGATAATACGTAATGGAAATGGGCAACTACGTAGTAAGTATCATGAAGAACAATATCAATTGAAGAATTTGCAAGGACTACTCCGGTTAATCCTCCAACTGTGAATAAGAATACAAATCCTAAAGCTCAAAGTATTGAAGGAGAATAATTAATTTGTGTTCCATGAAGAGTAGCTAGTCAACTAAAAATTTTAATTCCTGTGGGAACAGCAATAATTATAGTAGCTGAGGTGAAGTAAGCTCGGGTGTCAACGTCTATTCCAACTGTAAATATATGATGGGCTCATACAATAAATCCTAAAAGACCGATGGCTATTATAGCATAAATTATTCCTAAGGTTCCAAAGGTTTCCTTTTTCCTTCTTTCCTGCCTAATAATGTGGGAAATTATTCCAAATCCTGGGAGAATTAAAATGTAAACTTCGGGGTGGCCAAAAAATCAAAATAGATGTTGATAAAGAATCGGATCCCCCCCTCCCGCCGGGTCAAAAAAGGTTGTATTAATATTTCGATCAGTCAATAATATTGTAATAGCCCCTGCTAAAACAGGAAGCGATAGGAGAAGGAGAAGTGCAGTTAATGCAACAGCTCATACAAATAAAGGCATTCGATCAAAGGTAATTCCCACTGCTCGTATGTTAATTACTGTAGTAATAAAATTTACAGCTCCTAAAATAGAAGAAATTCCTGCAAGATGAAGACTAAAAATAGCTAAATCAACTGAAGCTCCTCTATGGGCAATATTAGAGGATAAAGGGGGGTACACAGTTCAACCTGTTCCTGCCCCGCTTTCAACTATTCTTCTTATAAGCAGGAATGTAAGTGATGGGGGGAGAAGTCAAAATCTCATATTATTTATTCGGGGAAATGCCATATCAGGGGCTCCTAATATTAAAGGGACAAGTCAATTTCCAAATCCCCCGATTATAATGGGTATTACTATGAAAAAAATTATAATGAATGCATGGGCAGTTACAATTACATTATAAATTTGATCATCTCCAATGAGGGACCCCGGGTTTCCTAATTCGGCGCGGATTAAAATTCTTAAAGATGTTCCCACTATTCCGGACCATCTTCCTAAAAGAAAGTATAAGGTTCCAATGTCCTTGTGGTTTGTGGAAAACAGTCATTTGTTCGGTAAAATGGCTGAGAGTAAGCGGTAAGCTGTAAACTTATTAACGAATTAAATTCTTTTACCAGCTTTATAGTCAAAAATGATACCAAATTGCAAGTTTGGTGGTGGGTATCCCTAAGGCTTAAAATTTTTATTTTAATGATGACTTTGAAGGTCACTGGTTTCTTTAACCTAAATCCTTGATTAAAAGAAATTAAAAATCAAGGTTGATAAAATTAATCTTGCTAGCGTTACAAGATTAGTTGATATGATAAAGAATTTATGAGTTGGAAAGTTGTAAATCTGAATTAGTGAATTTATTGAAAGAACTAAGGTCCTGAAGGTAATTCGTATATAAAAATACAACGTTGCTAATGTTGTGAGAATTATGATGATAGCAAGGAAAGAAAAATTTTCGTTGATTAACGTTTGAATTGTGAGTCATTTTGGGAAAAATCCTAGAAAAGGGGGTAGTCCCCCGAGGGAGAGAAAGTTTAAAATGAAGAAAATTTTTAATAATGGTTCATGGTTGATCAGCACTATAAGCTGTTTTATAAAGAAAATATTTAATTTTTTAAATATGATTACAATATTTAAAGTAATTACAGAGTAAATAATGAAATAAATTATTCAAATTAATTCAAAAAATAAAGCTGCCCCAATTATTCAGCCAATGTGATTAATTGATGAATAGGCTATGATTTTTCGTAGTCTTAAATGGTTTTGTCCTATTACTCCTCTGACAAATATGCACGAAATAATGGAAACGACTAGAAGAATTAAGGTTTTTCTGGAGTAAGATAGGAGAACTATCGGGGCAATTTTTTGTCAAGTCAATAAAATTATTCTATTTAATCATCTTAATCCTTCTATCACTTCAGGAAATCAAAAATGGAGGGGGGCAGCCCCCATTTTTAGGAGAAGTGATGTATTAAAGATTAATTCGGGCTGATGATTAGTTTTTATCAAAAATAGGGCTTTTGTTGATAAGATAATAATTGACAGGAGAAGAATTGTTGAAGCTAAAACTTGAGAAATAAAATATTTAAGGGCTGATTCGGACGAATATATATTTTTGGAGGTTCTAATTAATGGAATAAACGAAAGGAGATTAATTTCTAAACCTATTCATATGCCTATTCAAGAATAAGAAGATGTTGCGACTACTGTTCCTAGGGCGAGAAACGAGCCGAATAATATCTTGTTTAAATATCATATTAAATAGAAAAGGGTGAACCTCTATAAGTGGGGTATGAACCCAATAGCTTTTTTTAGCTTACCTATTTACACTTTAGTATAAGAGGTACGGAAATTTTTGATATTTCCAGAGGTAGTTTAATTCTTCCAAGTGTAATAAAGGTGTAATACACATATTTTGCTCTATCAAAACAACCCTATTTATCAGGCACTTTATT